AGAAGGATCTGACTGATAGAACAAGCACAATCCAAAATCAAATAGAAAAAATTACAAAAGAAAAAAAAAAAATAACCCCATCAGGTGTATATATTAGTACTACCGAAAAAAGTTATAATGATAAAAGGTTCGAATCACCAACAAATATTTGGCAAATATTAAAAAGAAGAAATGTCCGATTAATCTCTCAATTAGATTGTTTTATAAAAATTTTCGTTGAAAGAATATACATAGATATATTTTTATCTATTATTAATATTCCCAGACGCAATACAAAACTTTTTCTTGAATCGATAAAAAAAATTACAGATAAACCTATTAATGAAGCAAATCAAGAAAGACTTAATAGAAAAAATAAAAATACAATTCACTTTATTTCAACAATTTCAAGCCTAAAGAGGTCAATTAAGAGTATTAGAAATACGACAAAGTTACATAGTTTTTGTGACTTATCCTATTTGTCACAAGCATATGTATTTTACAAATTATCGCAAACCCAAGGTAGTAACTTCTATAAATTAAGGTCTGTTTTTCAATATCACGGAATCCCTTTCTTTATTAAGACTGAAATAAAGGATTCTTTTGAAACACAAGGAATAGTTCATTCTAAATTAAGTCATAAGAAACTTCCTAATTATGAAATGAATGAATGGAAAAACTGGTTAAAGGGACATTATCAATACAATTTATCTCGAATTAGATGGTCTGAATTAATACCACAAAAGTGGAGAAATAGAGTTAATCTACGTCGTAAAAATAAAAATTTCAAATGGGATTCGTATGAAAAAATTCAATCCAAAAAAGAAAATGATTCTGAAATATATTACTTATTCAATCAAAAAGAGAATTTTCAAAAAAACTCTAGATATGATCTTTTATCATATAAATCTATTAATTTGAATTATGAAAATAAGAGAGACTCATCTATTTATAGATCGAGCTTTCAAGTACAAGTAAATAAGAACGAACAGATTTCTTATAATTCCAACACACAGAGAGATAATTTTTTTGATATAGGGAGGAGTATCCCTATTAATAATTATGGCGAGATTAGATATATGGAAAAAAATCCCGATAGAAAATATTTTGATTGGAAAATTCTCAATTTGGATCTTAAACAAGAAGTCACTATTGAGTCCTGCATCAAAATCAGTAATCAATATACGAAGATTGATACTAAGAATTATAAAATAATTGATAAAAAAGCTTTTTTGGATTGGATGGGAATGAATGAAGAAAAACTAAATCGTCCCATCTCTACTATGAGTCTTTGGTTCTTCCCAGAATTTGTGCTACTTTATAATCTATATAAAATCAAACCATGGGTTATACCAAGTAAAGTACTTCTTTTTAATTTGAATCTAACTGAAAATGCTGTTAGTGAAAAGAACAACATCAAAGGAAACCAAAAAAGGGAATGTGTTTCAAATAAAAAAATAACGAATCCAAATCCAAATCAAAAAGAAAAAGAACTTGTCGAAAGCAAAAGAGATCTTAGATCAAATGTACAAAAACAAGCGAATCCCGAATCTGTTCCTTCAACAAAACATGAAAAAGATATTGAAGATCCTTATGCAAGATCGAAGAGAAAGGGGGGTAAAAAATACAAAAGTAATACAGGAGCAGAACTAAAATTCTTCCTAAAACGTTATTTACTTTTTCAATTGAGATGGGTTGATGCTTTGAATCAAAGAATGATCAATAATATCAAAATATATTCTCTCCTGCTTAGGCTGATAAATCCACGAAACATTACTATATCCTCGATTCAAAGAAGAGAAATGAGTTTGGATATAATGCTGATTCAGAAGAATTTCAGTCTTGCAGAATTGATCAAAAGGGGGGTCTTTATTATCGAACCCACCCGCCTGTCTGTAAAAAATGATGGACAATTTATTATGTATCAAACCTTAGGTATTTCATTGGTTCATAAGAGTAAGCAGCAAACTAATCAAGGATATCGAGAACAAACCTATGTTGATAAGAATGATTTTGATTTGCTTGTTCCCGAAAACATTTTATCGCATAGACGTCGCAGAGAGTTGAGAATTCTAATTTCTTTCAATTCAAAGAAAAAGAATAGGAATAAAAATCCAATATTTTGTACTGAGAACAACTGTAGTCAATCTTTGGACAAAGGGAACCATCTTGATAAAGATACGAATGAATTCATTAAATTAAAGTTTTTTCTTTGGCCTGATTATCGATTAGAAGATTTAGCTTGTATGAATCGCTATTGGTTTGATACGAATAACGGCAGTCGTTTCAGTATGTTAAGGATACAGATGTATCTGCGGTTGAAAAGTCGTTGATAGTCTATTTTGCCTATATCTGAGAGGGTATATGAAAGTAAAAAGATTCGCACATGTGCCGTCTTCCATGCCATTCTAATATACGATACGAAGACTAAACCCACTGAGGTATCAATTAGACCTACAAATCAATTAACAGAAGCTTCTTCATTTTAGGTCTAAATTATCCCATGCAAAAATGAACCCCCTGTTATTTTTCTGAATCAAATTAAATTTTAACCTGGATGAATTAATATGACTTGATGAAATTAGCAGTTTCTAAAGAAATTCAGATTATTGTATATAACACATTAAAATTATTAGCATTATTATTACTCATCATTACTCATCGGTAAAATCCATATCTGTAAAAGTGGAGGAGGGGAAATCCTTTATGTTAAAAAATGCAGTCATTTCGGTTATTTCTGAAAAAGAAAAGAGAGGGTCGGTTGAATTTCAAGTATTTAGTTTTACCAATAAGATACGGAGACTTACTTCACATTTGGAAATGCACAAAAAAGACTATTTATCTCAGAGAGGTTTACGAAAAATTTTAGGAAAACGTCAACGCCTCTTGGCTTATTTGGCAAAAAAAAATAAAAAATAGAGTACGTTATAAAGAATTAGTTGGTCGGTTGAGTATTCGAGAGACAAAAACCCGTTAATTTGAAGAATCCCTTTAAGTACTCTTATTTTAATTTTTTATTTGGATAAACTTCTTTTCACTTTCAGCAATTCATGGAAGAATGAATGGGTAAAAAACTTATGACTGTACCAGCTACAAGAAAAGACCTCATGATAGTCAATATGGGTCCTCACCACCCATCAATGCATGGTGTTCTTCGACTCATCGTTACTCTAGATGGCGAAGATGTTATTGACTGTGAACCGATATTAGGTTATTTACACAGAGGGATGGAGAAAATTGCGGAAAATAGAACAATTATACAATATTTGCCCTATGTAACACGTTGGGATTATTTAGCTACTATGTTCACAGAAGCAATAACTGTAAATGGGCCCGAACAATTAGGAAATATTCAAGTACCTAAAAGAGCTAGTTATATCAGAGTCATTATGTTGGAGTTGAGTCGTATAGCTTCCCATTTGTTATGGCTTGGCCCTTTTATGGCAGATATTGGTGCACAGACCCCCTTCTTCTATATTTTTCGAGAAAGGGAATTTATATATGACCTATTCGAAGCTGCTACTGGGATGCGAATGATGCATAATTATTTTCGTATCGGAGGAGTAGCTGCTGATCTACCTCATGGCTGGATAGATAAATGTTTGGATTTTTGTGATTATTTTTTAACGGGGGTTGCTGAATATAAAAAGATTATTACACGAAATCCTATTTTTTTAGAACGAGTTGAGAGCGTGGGCATTATTAGCGGAGAAGAAGCACTAAATTGGGGTTTATCAGGACCAATGCTACGGGCTTCCGGAATCCAATGGGATCTTCGTAAAATTGATCATTATGAGTGTTACGATGAATTTGATTGGGAAGTTCAATGGCAAAAAGAAGGGGATTCATTAGCTCGTTATTTAGTACGAATCGGTGAAATGACAGAATCCATAAAAATTATACAACAGGCTCTGGAAGGAATTCCGGGGGGACCCTATGAGAATTTAGAAATACGACGTTTTGATAGAGTAAAAGATCCCGAATGGAATGATTTTGAATATCGATTTATTAGTAAAAAACCTTCTGCAACTTTTGAATTGCCGAAACAAGAACTTTATGTGAGAGTTGAAGCCCCAAAAGGGGAGTTGGGAATTTTTCTGATAGGAGATCAGAGCGTTTTTCCTTGGAGATGGAAAATTCGCCCGCCGGGTTTTATTAATTTGCAAATTCTTCCTCAGTTAGTTAAAAGAATGAAATTGGCTGATATTATGACGATATTAGGTAGCATAGATATCATTATGGGAGAAGTTGATCGTTAAAAATGATAATTCATACAACCGAAATACAAGCTATCGATTCTTTTTCCAGATTAGAATCCTTAAAAGAGGTCTATGGGATTATATGGATACTTGTCCCGATTTTGACTCTTGTATTAGGAATCACAATAGGTGTACTCGTAATTGTTTGGTTAGAAAGAGAAATATCCGCAGGGATACAACAACGTATTGGACCTGAATATGCCGGCCCCTTAGGAATTCTTCAAGCTCTAGCAGATGGTACAAAACTACTTTTTAAAGAGAACCTTCTTCCATCTAGAGGAGATGGTCGTTTATTCAGTATCGGACCATCCGTCGCAGTCATATCCATTTTACTAAGTTATTCAGTAATTCCTTTTGGAGACCACCTTATTCTAGCCGATCTTGGTATTGGTGTTTTTTTATGGATCGCTATTTCAAGCATTGCTCCCATTGGACTTCTTATGTCAGGATATGGATCAAATAATAAATATTCCTTTTTAGGTGGTCTACGGGCTGCTGCTCAATCAATTAGTTATGAAATACCATTAACTTTATGTGTATTATCAATATCTCTACGTGTGATTCGGTGACGTGTAATTCGGTGAAATACAAAAATTTTCCTAGCTGTTTTCTTTCTAATTTCTACGAAGAAGAAGGTTAAATAAATATTTTTCATTTTTTAGTCATCATTTGGGTTGATGAACTAAAGCCGATAGTTATATGAGTGAAAGAAAACAGCTTGATTGAAAATTTGCAGTAAAAAGATTAAGTCTCATTTCCTAT